TTTTAGGATCCAAATACGCTGTTTCTAAAACCTGATCGTTCTGATTGAACTTTCTGACCGGAAAATCCAGTTAGGCGAAAAACACGGGTTTTCTAAACTCGATCTCCTTTTGATTGAACTCACCGGTTGGAAAATAAATTTAAGAGAAAAAGACGGGGTTTTCAAAAGTATGATCGTTCTGATTGAACTCCACGGGCGGAATCCGTCTTTATGCCAAAAAGACGGTCTTTCTTAAACCTTCTCGTTTTTATGTCACTATTTATGAGATTTCGAAATCCAGTTTTGATCCACGTTTTTGGCATCAAAGAAGTCAAGTCAATCAACCAAGAACGGTGGCATCCGATAATAGAATGATTAGTAGTGGCTATGGTGTTATTGTATCTGTATTAGTCTCCTACTACCAACCGATTTCGTTACCGAACTGCTTACTGAACTGATTGTTTACCATAATAGTCCGTTGTTCTTTCTCTAGTTGAGTCGCTTTCCTTCCTTCGTTGCCTCTGAGTTTAATAAGGGTAAGCCTAGCTCAGCTCTCTCTTCGCGGCAAGGTAACTGTACAAGCTATTCGCCCGATGCGGCGCAATAGATACCAATCCAATTTCGCTCCGAAGGCGGGCTTTCTTCCTAAAGTAGGGTAGGGCTAAGTCCCCGGTCACTCCGATTGTCTTACTGACAAGGTAAAAAATCCAGTTGCTAGTCCGAGTCTCTTCTCTTTGCCTATCCGACTTCTCAGACGCAGACCTTAAGACTCAGATCTTAGCTTCAGCAGCCCTTCCTCTTTCGTATTCCCTATCCAGTATGTGAAGAATTCCCTCCAGCTTGTCTGGTTTAGCGGGGTACCTCTGCCAAGATTCCATCTTTCCCTCGGGTAATTAATGATTAATGGGAGGCCAAGTCCCGATGCTTTCCTTTCGTCTAAGAAGTTCGCCCGATCTTTCTGCAGTTTTATCTGCTCTTTTCCTTCCTATCTGCCTAGCTAGCTTTCCTTTCTTTTTAGTTGGGCTAGCGGGCAAGGGATCACGCTTATTCGGTTATCCAGAACCTCGTAGACTACCCTTTCTTAATAGATGTTCCTGGCTCGAGAGACCTTTTATTGAAGTCGGGCAAGGGGGTTGTTTCAGGAGACAAGCTACCTTTGGACTTCTTTAACCTTTACCCTTTTCGACGTCGATGTGAGCACTCGCTCCTTGACCTTTTGGACTTCTTAAACTGACTAGCAAATGTAGGGCTTCCAGGGGGTCTAGGAAGGGAAGCTGGAACCCACTTAATAAGACTAATAGATAGGCACACCGGAAGGGAGGGCCTTGTCCTGAGTTCCTATGTCTCTCTTTCTTAGGGAATCAAGATTAAGTAACCAACCCAGGAGATGCCATACTTCCTGCTCTAGGAGAAGGGGATAGGAGAGGGACAGGCGAAAGCCTATTCACTGACGATCGGCACTGCTTTATTGAGATCTGAATTTGGCCTACGAGAGGCAACAAGCCACTAAAAAAGCAAACGAAGCGAATACCACCACGAGCTTTCCATTCTGATTCGTATTCTGGTAAGAACCGAGATCGAAGGCTTTTTTCCTTAGAGTGCCTTGTTTGCTCCTATTCCACGACATTCATTACAGATGGAACTACGCTACGACGTGCATTGAGACTTGAAATTGCTTATTCAGAGAAGGGTTCTCCTGAGGCTGTCTCTACCACGGGATATGCAACTGGATCCACTGTGGGGGCTTCTGGGTTTCAATCTCGATATCTATATGGATCTGCAATTGAATCTATCCCATTCGGTAAACTGCCTTCACCTTTGCCTTGACCCCTGTCTGTGCTTCTGCCTTTCCTCTTGTCAATGACTTTTCAATTGAAAGTTGCTTCTATACCTAACGATACATTACCTTTGGTCCACCTGGTACATTCACCAGTTCTTGGTCCACACTCGGTCAAATGCGACCCCGTTATTGATTTCTCAATGTTACCATTGATAGGGAAATGATTGGCACAACAGACGGATAGGGATCTAATTTATTGATGAATAGACGATTAAAATGATAGATCCATTCCCGCTCTCAAATCGAGGAAAGTATAAAATCAGTGGTTGGTGAGATAGACAAATAAAAATGATTGATAGATCCGTCCCTTACCCAACCATAATTCCTACTCTCCGATCAAAGTACAGAGAAAATAGATGATTGATAAATCAGAATCCGGATTCAAATCGATGATGCGAGATCCACACAAACTCAATCCATCCAGATAGAGACGAATAAGAAAGAGTCATGACCGTACTGTCACTCTCACACACACAAGAGAGACTAGAGAAAAGGAACTAGAAGAGCTTGTTGGAAACAAAGGAAGTTATATTGCTTGTAAGAGAGMTTTACAATGCTTGAATGCTTGAAGGCTTGGATGCCTTACAAATGAGAGGAGGCTACCTATTTATAGATGTCMACCTCCTCAATGGACGGTCTAGATCAATCTAATCTAATGGTGGAGATTCATCCTCCGGAATGATCTACATGTATCTAGAATTCTCTACAAGTATTTACATGCCTCTAGGTATTTACAAGAGAGATCTAGAATGGTTCCTMMACTAGAGACTTCCAGAAGATGATCCATGCTAGAAGTGTGGAGAAGTCTCTAGAATCTTCCAAGGGCTTGTGCATAATTGTAGGCTTTGTTGGGCTCCTTAGCTGGAAATCGAACCGAAAKMGAACGGACCGTGAMATCCTCCCMCACTTAAGCTCGCGACGTCCTCGTCGCGCCTTCATCCTTGTAGCGTTGGATGTGCTCGGCGAATTGCCAAAGTGTGTCGCCTCGTTCCCAACTTGCCTCGCTGTCAGGGAGGTCCTTCCATTTCACCAAGTACTCAGTGTAGTTCGGAACACCTCTCCTCCGAATCACCCGGTCCGCTAGAATGCATTCCACGTCTTTGTCGAATGCAGTGACTACGGCGGTTGGCGCTCGCTTGGACTGGGATCCTCCATGTCTGCATGGTACGGTTTAAGGAAACTTACATGAAAGACTGGATGGATCTTGAGTCTTGGTGGAAGTTGGACTCGGTAGGAGACTTTGCCCACTCGTTTGATGATGGGAAATGGGCCTTCATACTTCCTCACTAACCCCTTGTGTACTTGTCGCAAAGACTTGAATTGTTGGGGTAGGAGTTTGATGAGAACCAAGTCTCCTTCATTGAACTCCAAGTGTCGTCTCCTTGTATCCGCCCATTTCTGCATCTTCCGGGCGGCCTTGTCTAAGCATGCTCGCATCGGCTTGCTCGTGCCATTCCCTAGCGAGCTTATGAGCCGCGGGGCTCTTTCCTCCGTAGGTTGAGGCAATGGCGTTGGGAGTCATTGGTTGTTGTCCCATGACTAGCTCAAACGGGCTCTTGCCGGTAGCCTCGCTCCTTTGGAGATTGAAGGAAAATTGGGCCACATCTAGTAGCTTTGCCCAATCTCGCTGATGAGCGCTCACGTAGTGCCTCAAGTATAGCTCCAATAGCCCATTGAAGCGCTCAGTCTGCCCGTCGCTTTGGGGGTGGAAACTGGTTGAGAAGTTCAGATCCGTCCCCAACATCTTGAAGAGCTCCGTCCAGAACCTCCCAGTGAATCGTGGGTCACGATCACTCACTATGCTTTGCGGAACTCCCCAATCATCATCCCGGTCTCCTGAGCCTGAGCGGGAGCGGTCTCCTGAGCCGGAGCGGGAGAAGGACGAGGAATTGATCTTTCTGTCTCCGACAGAGAAGGATGTTTGGATCGCGCAGTGTGTGAAAGCCGTCGAGGATCGCATGCTTGAGATAGATCCCTACTGTACGAAATATGGCACTCTGTATAGAGAGGAGATCATACGAGAATTGGGACTTGCCAACCTTCAAACCAAGCAAGAAGCGGAGTCCATTTATAGTGATTTATTTGGTACCTGGCCCAGTGACGAAGAGGCAGATAGAACCTCAATCTATTATCGAGTTTGGAGCCTTCTCGATAAACGAAAAAGGCCAGATATTTAATAAAGAAAAGTCTCTTCCACTTTCCTGCCATACTACACGAGGGACCCCCGGCCCTGGAACAATTACGACCAACCAAGAAACTCGAGCCTCGGAGTCTAAAGAGGAACCCCTATCGCCCGAGAAGAGGGGGTTTAACAAATGGTGGGCCACAAAAGTTTCGTTGTTTCGAAATAACCGGTGTTAGCGACGAAGGGATTGTTTGCAAGAGAAGGTTGCCCAGTTAAGATACGAGCAGGAGGCATGCCACGCATAGTATATAAAAGGGCAGAGAAGAGGATTGATGGCTTTAAAGGATAGGGGGGAAGATACATATATTATATAGATGCCCCAGAAAAGCAGGAGGAATCGGCTGAACCGGAACATGAAAATCAAAACCACGTCCAGCGTGGAGATAAAGATTTTCATATGGTGCAATGAAACCATGTTCATCATGTCACAAACCGTCTGCCAAAGAAAGAGAGGGAACTCCATGAAAGTCTTGCATCTCACGTGGAAAGAAACGATGCTGCCAAAGCTTGCTGCAAATGAGGCTGCTGCGAAGGGTGCAAAGCTCGCTGTTACGAGAAAAGAACCGCCGTTGTTACCGGAGCTGCCAATGACGAATCCATGCTCTTTCGACCTCCAACCACCATGATAATGCAGCTGTCACCTCTTTCTGGTGTGCCGAGCTACACGGATGAACATGCCAATCCCAGGAACTTCACAGTGGCAAAACTGCTGCAACTGCAACTTGTCTGCCGAAGAGGAGGCTGCACACCGTCATCAGCATGACTGTGAAATGATGAGGATGGCCGCTCCCCTCTTCTCTCTACTGAGATCAAACCTTTCGGCCTTGAGAAGGAGCCTTTCATGGCTTGAGATGCCTCATCAACATGTATGCAAAGTGTGGCCAAGCCCATGAGAGTCTCCTCATGCTCTCGAGTACCCATGCGAAGTGTTGGTTGGATCTTTAACATGCAAGTCCTTGAAGTTCTCGGTCTCTCCTGCCGAATGACGATAATTGCAACAGTTCCAGACCTCGTGCCGCTGCTCCTCTTCTCTTGGCTTCCATGAGGTTTCATCCGTGGAGAACACAACTTTTCGTCTGCGCGTTGCTCCTACAACCACTTTCTTTGCTGAGGTTTTCCAAGCAACCTTGGGCGCGTTAAGGCTAATGCTCATGGTGGATTTTCCCATCAGATGCAACCGTAGCAGGGCTCATGGCAGGGACTGTTGCTGTTGTGTGATTGCAGCACCCGAGAAGCACCCACGGTCTGACATTTCACCACAAGGACCGATCTTTTGTCACTCATGCGGTCCATTTTCGACCATGATGGGAGTGATGCTTTGAGTTGAATCTCTACTACTGTGCCATCAACTTTGGCTTCCGAAACATCACCAAGCCTGATACCGAACAAGGCTCCCATCACCCTCTTCCTGCAGCAAAGGTTCTTTGCTTGACAGCTTTGAAACGTCGTCCCCGACCCGCTTCCCTCGCGAGGTTTGGCTATGCTCCATAACTGGCTTCTCGGAGAAAGAATGTAGCCGGCAAAGATCCTATCTTCTAGTTGTAAACTCGCAGAGCACAAGCAAACACAGTGGAAGTGGAACTATGGTCAGACTGGGAAATAATCGATCGATCGGCTAACCCGAGCAAGGCGTACGCAAGCAAGTCAATACGATGAAGCAAGGGCGTCGCCTGCCCTGACCGAGATGGGTTTCTGTACTACAATGGACCCTGCCCTCCCTATTAGAGGTCGAGTATATGAATTCGAGGTCGAGGAGATGAGAAAGACTATTCTTCTTCTGCGACGTCAACCTCCTATAGTGGATGGTTCCCACCCAAAGGCCAAATAAGAATAAGTTCCCTTGCTCGGTTCAACCCTGGGCAGTTCTATCGGATCGGATTATTCCAAATTGGATCGTGTCTTTCTTTCCGCTCAGAAAGAGGTAGATGCACACAGACAACTAAACAAGCAAGTGAGAAGGAAGAGCGGTAAACCCCAATTCTATCTAAGAGCGTTAATGATCGTAAATGAAAAGCAGCTATATTGGGATATTCAGTATCTAACCTCGGATCAAAAAGTCTCAACCGCAGAATCGCTCGGGATCAGAGACCTTAAGTACGGCTTTTAACCACACACAAAGAAGGGCCTGTATGAGTGGCATCACAGACACGTTGACTTACTACTTTGAAAGATCCAAAAAGTTTACCTTTTCGAAGGGCAAGAGAAAAAAAAAGTATAAAAAAGAGATACTCGCCGCCACTAGGCAGTCATCTTTGATCCTGATTGGCCGACCTTTCCGATCCCGAAACAAACATAGTTCGGCTCTCTTTTTTCGGTCATTCAGATGAAAAATTCCGTGAAGACGACGAGAGATGCCGCCTGCCCTTTCCGTTCCTTCTCTTTCGGAGTGGAGCACTTCTCTTTGTTCCTTTCTAATAAGCTTGGTACGTGTTTTGAGCGAGCCTTCGCGTGACGTGAACGGTACCTATGAAGTGGAATCTGTCTGTCTTGTCTTCCACCTCATAAGGGAGTTGCGTTCCGAGGGACTCCAAATCTCCACTGCTATGCTATTGTAAAGCTTGGACATACTTAACACTGACCCAATTGAGACCGTGGCCACACCTTGATAAAACAGTGATGATGTGGTCAACCCTGGATACGTGGCTCTTCGATGGGGGAAGGACCACGCTAGTCGTCTGAGTGTGTGGTGTGTAGTGGGTGCATCTTAGTGTCTTCTTACTAAGATTAAGATCAAAAAATGAAAAAATATATGATTCTCGTTCTCTAAACTCCACTCTTTTTCTCTTTCAAACTAGGAGGATTGGCATTTGGCCAAGATGTGATCTATCTCTTTGGAGTGGAACTTTGGTTTTCTTTAGCGAGGAACCGTTTCACTCGGCGGACAGTCGAATGATCAAAGCGAAATGCTTTTGGCATGAGCATGTTCAGCTTCCAAAATTCCTGGAGTCCTACGGCATTCTCACAGAAAGAAAACATGGCTAGTATCTAACTATTTTGTTATTGTAGTAGAAAGCGATCAGTTCTTCCGATCTTGTTTGGGTTTGGAAAGGTTTCCTTTATCAATTCCAGAAGTGGAGGAGCCTATGTAGAAGAAGCTGTAGAAGAGCACCACCACGGTTCAGGTCCCGACACATGGGGGGTTAATTCAGCTGCAAAGATCGTGAATCAATAAATTCGGGTGATAGACGAAGGCGTTAGTCCATCGGTGTCTTAGGGGCAATCATCTGACCTGCGCCAGTGTATAAAAAGAAATTGTAAATTATTACAGTAGCGAGGAGAGCTTATGGACAAAAAATGAGGATTATTCGGGCGTTTGCCTATCCCAGAGATGTTTTACCCGATGACCCACTCGCCTCAGAACCGATAGCCAGGAATTCTATCTCACCCTCCCATTTCGCCAAGGGAGTCTTTGATTCGCAGCATTCACCTGAAAAGGGGGTAGTTTACTTGCTTAGATTATAAGGAAGTAGTAGAAATGTTGAAAAGGGGACAACCC